TGCTGGAGGGCAGCTGTTTAGAGCGCTCGCTCCGTACGGTACTTTTTCTGTTTATGTCTGTATTTGTTCCGTAGTTGGATCAGCCGTTTTCCTTAGTATGTCGAGGGTGGATTAATGAATGACTGCTTTAGCTCTATCGACAGAGGCCCCCGCCTAAAGTTCTGACCCTTGCTTCAAGCTCTGCTCTGGGAGAATGGCCCCACCCGATGTGATCGACGTCACATCTCGACCTGTTCGTGCTGTGGAGCGAACACCTACTTTGAGGAGAAAGAAATCCTTTCCTAAAGTGAATTCAAGCCGGTACATCATAAATAAGAAGAGAAGCTTCAGTTTCTTGCTTATCTATGGAATATCGCATTGTTACTGGCCTTTCAAAAAATCCTTTCCCCATCTAGAGCTGGTCTTGCCTCTCGTAAGGGTAAGGGTGTTGATATCCTCGATTCGACGAATCTTGTCTTTCGTCTTTCGCGTGTTGAAACTCAGTTTCCTGGTGTGAAAAGTGAGCCTGAACTGACTTGGAAGTCCGATGAGTTTGCGCGACGGTTAAGGTTTACCTTGCCTCGAGAGCTGGGGAACGTGGTTGGTGCCCCGTCCTGGTCCGATTGTTCAGCAGAGCGATCAAAAGCGCGCGCGTTGAGCTTCAGTGGAAAAGGTTGTATTAAAGTATAGAAAAATATTAAGATTCTCATTTCTCTTCTGTCGAATGATAGATACCACAAAGAAGAATGCCCGGCGATAGCATAGGTGCTCTTGCTCCCCTCAGTAGCTCCGATTGAGTCCGTTCGACTTTCAGCTTGGCTAGGGCGCTGGAAAAGAAGTCATTAAAGCGAGCTACCGTGTCCTTATCCGAACCACTACGTACTCCAACAAGGAAGCCATCCCCGTATCTACTAAAGAAAGATGGAATTGTTTTGCACCCGGATCAAAAGATGGATGCCTGTAAGTATAAATTTCCTACTTAGGAAGAGCCCTTCTCAAAGACAGGCGAGCCGAACCTTCATTAGCTGACTTGGGAATGGAAGAACTGGGGCACTGACCTATCATTCCTACTCTTCTTATTCTCTTGGTATTGACCCTGAAAGGGAGTTTGTGAGGCGACACAAGTATGGTATACAACAAGTTCTCGTGTAACCTACTATAGTGGTTTCTCTTTCCTTTCTCCTGGAGAAAGGGCTTTTAGCTATGCTTTTGAAAGAATGCCATTGCCCTGGTCAAAACTTTCGATATAAGCATCGTAAACGGGCATCCAATCGATTCCACTCATAAACAGATAGATCAGTAGTTGAGGAATGTATGCTTGCTTTCTTTTTTCAAATGGTTACCTCTTTCTCTTCTGAGAGTACCACTATTTAATGTCGTATATAAAGTAGTGAGGGGTAGTTGACTTCGTCATGTATTCCTCCAGAATTAGGTAATATGAAGCGAGTAGAGAAGTAGGCAGGCAGTCCTTTGTGAGGGTGCCTGCCGAGGGTTATTTGGTCTGTATAGCTGCATCGAGTTGGCTCTGAGTACTAGGTTTTATAGCAGCATTGGTTTTACTCATCGTGAGTAGTTTTTTTTTCCAGCTTCTGTTTTCTTACTACCATATGTCTTGAAATTATCTTCGAGGTTCCGAACGTTCTAAAGCAGGGTCCGTAGGAACGTGACTTGGAAGAAATTCATAGTCCAAAGTCTCCGAAGAGGGATAAGAGGAGGTTTCAGCATTTTCGGAGAGTCCAGAAGGTTCAGTGCTCGGAGATGACAAGGAAGGGTTCTCATGAGGGCGGGAGGCCTAGGTAGAGGGGCAGTTTCCGGAGAGCTGGGAGTTGGCGAGGGGATATAGTAAGGTAAGTAGTTACCAAATGAATCTAGTTGTTCAGATAGCCTCCAATACTTACTATACTGATTGCGCCTCTCTAGGAAATCTCTTTTATTGAGTCGATCAGCGGCTGCTAGCCTCTCCCTCTCTTCTAAGAACTGTTGACGTAAAGCCCGCTTTTCCTCTCTTTCCCTCTCGCGAGCTTCCTTTCGGAGTCGACGTGCTTCCTTATTCGCGAGAATTTCCTCCCTCCGGTGCTGTCTCCTCACTAAGCACTCTTCTTGTCGTTTCAACCTTTCCTCATATCTAAGCTTTTTGGCCTGAAGTCTTTCTTTAGCCTGATCAGATAATGGTGCTCTACTTTTGGACATAGGATTTTTTATCACCCAATTCTTCGTTTACTAACGTAGAACTCATACTACGCCGGATTTGATGTTTCAAAGAAGTAGGTGGTTGTTAACCACCGAAGTCTAGTTGATGTTTACATATGTAACTTAACCCCTTATTCTATTTATATTATAGACTTTTACTTTGTCTTCTGTCTTCTCTTTCCTGCGCGCTGGACAGATACTAGTTCTTCTTCTAGTCCTGATAGTCGCTCTTGTCTTACAAGTCTAAGTAGCTAGGAATCTTCCCTAAGGCTCGTTTAGGGGTGAATGAGCTAAGCCAGATCGCTATTCCTGACTTGAACAAAAGCTTCAG